AACCAAAGAGATACGACTTTGCGCTATAGTTAGCTCAGCGCCAATCAAGAATCCCCAAGGAATTCCAAGAATTCTTGTTATACACTCATTCCAACCCTCAACTCTCTTTTCTAGGTTCATCGATATTGAATCAATCGAACGCACCTCTAAAACCTGTTCCACTTTTGGAAGACCTTGCGTTATATCACCAGATCTAGATTTTTCATATATAAATGTAACTAATGTATCTCCTTCGGAAAGGATTTCTCCATAATGTCCATGAACAGTTGCTCCTGGAGTAGCTAAATAAGGCTTCGCCGATCTTATTACTAAAGAGTCAAGTTGAACGACTATAACTTGACCCGATTTTAGGGGTGATCCTTTTTTGGCTATACATAGATTTTCACAAATAAACTGCCCGAGACTAATTATTGTGGATGTTTCCTCACAATAATTATGGTGGAGAAAATGCCAATTCAAGTTAAATGGATTCAAACGGATGCACGGATCGGAATTCGAAATTCTCCCGTTTTCATCCATTAAATAATACTTAAATACTTGAAAAGTATGTTTTAAATTGTCGAGTTGCAAATAGAAATATTTAGTTACCGAAATCTGATTATGAGTTATTAAATGGTAAAATGAATAAAAAAGATCCATTTGAGAGGCTGTTCCTAAAGGGCCTAACGAATTTGGAATTTGAATTAGGGAGTCCCTCTCTCTTTTAATTGATTCTTTTATCCCATCGTAATTTTTTACATCGTTGAATGGACTCATTTGAAAACAATTATATGATGAAAAAATTATCAAAGATTGGGATTCCTTACTTCTATTCAACAACGTACGAAAAGTTCCTTGATTTTGGCTAAGCGATTGTTGAATCCTTTCCTTGGAATAAATAGAATAAAATGGATTGATATTGGTACGATCCGACCTATTATCAGAGATCAATCCTGAACCTAACGGATCATTCCTTTTTCGGATATACGAAGTATGGGATTTCACTAAGTTGATTCTGAGGAAATCTTGAATCAGACCATTTGCACTTACTTCAACAAAGGAAGCGTGGGCCTCTTCGATAGAAGAACTTTTTTTGTTTTGGTCCCAGTTCAAGATTAAACTGGTCCGAACTAATTGAATACTTGTGCCAGAAATTCCCCGAATTGGTTTACCATTTCCATAAAGTATATAATTTACAACTCTAAGTTCTAGATTATCTCTTTCCCGCAATGGATCCTGGGGGAAAAGTGTTGCTAAATTTATACCGTCCGCAATTTCATATATGATTACGGGTCGAACCAAAACAAAATACTTTTTCTTGGTGGGTGTGATCCATTGGACATAAATCCAATTTTTCCGTTTTTTTGATTCCTTAGAATTTGTTCCTGGCGGTATCAAGACGCCATTGTGTCGGAATATCTTATCCATCTCTCCAGGAAAATGGATATCTCCAGAAAAGATTTTAAGTTCAATCCTTTTTTTTTTTCTCTCCATTCGGACCAATCCGCCGACTCTGCTTCTTGTATTTAAAGTGATTCGTGTATCTATCCCAATGATACTATTGTTCCGTACCATTATGGAAGAAGACTCGGGTAAAATATGCACTTCCTCAGGAATGAAAAAAAATCGATCTACTTTCGTTTGGTATTTTGGCTTAAATTCTTTGCCTCCTCGGTACTCAATTAAATCCTCTTTTTTGAGGATTGAATGCAACCCTACAGTTCCATATTTAGTAATTCCTGAACTCTTTCTTCTGTATTGAGGATCATCGAAATAAGCAAGAATACTATTTCTACGAAAAATACCATTTATCGGTATTTCAATCGAAATACCGGGACGGGGCATCCGTTCGTTCTCTCGTTCTTGAATCGATTGGAATGGAATGATGAATCTATTTCTTCGCTTCTTTGTCAATAAAAAATTATCATGGCGAATAGGAGGAAATATGAGATTACAATGACTCGTATATCTGATTCGATTCAATTCTGAATAATCAGGAATACTGCTTTCTTTTTTACCAGAAAGATTCAAACCAAAGAATTTGTGTTTCACTTGATCATTATTTACTGAAAGACTAGAAATATATCGTCCTTCAGCCGAAAGAGAATGAACGTTCGTTTGATCTTGATCCTTGTGGAGTGAAGGGGGGACTGCACTGAATCTGCACGAACCTCCTGCTAATATCCACAAATGGCTTGTTTTTGGTAAAAGATGTACATTACTATATGTAAATTCTGGCGCATGGTATACATCGGTACTCCAGTGCATTTCTCCCTCTGAGTCCGAATAAATATGTTTTCGAACCCTCTCTTTAAAATTAAAAGTGTATGCTCCCGCGCGAATCTCAGCAATCACTTGCTCTGATTCTACGTATTGGTCATTTTGCACTAAAATCAAACTTTTTGGTGGAATAGTCACGTTATGTATAATATTTTCACTTTCAATAGTTACATACAAGTCTATATAACATAGAAAAGCAGGATGCCCATGACGTGTACGTGTGGGATGAACCAAATCTTCA